AAGTCTTACCCCCGGATTCCCACAAAAAGAGAATTCTTTTTCACACTAATTAATTAGAATTAAGTAGAAGTGATTGAATTTCTATGTTTAGTCTGATAGGAAATAAGATATTCAAATACAAATAAAGAATTGTGAATCGAATGACTATTCATCTATTCTATTTTTATGCAAATAGGGGGCAAGAAAACTCTATGGAAAGATGGTGGTTTAATTCGCTGGTGTTTAAGAAGGAGTTAGAACACAGGTATGGGATAAAGAAATCAATGGACAATCTTGGTCCTATTGAAAATACTAGTGAAAGTGAAGATCCGAATAGAAAAGGTAGGGCTAAAAACATTCATAGTTGGAGGGGTCGTGATAATTCTAGTTACAGTAATGTCGATCATTTATTTGGCGTGAAAGACATTCGGAATTTCATTTCTGATGATACTTTTTTAGTTAGGGATAGTAATGGAGACAGTTATTCGATCTATTTTGATATTCAAAATCAGATTTTTGAGATTGACAAGGATCATTCTTTTCTGAGTGAACTAGAAAGTTCTTTTTCTAGTTATGGCAATTCTAGTTATATGAATAATGGATCTACGAGTGAAGATTCCTTATACAATCGTTACATGTATGATACTCACTCTAGTTGGAATAATAACATTACTAGTTGCATTGACAATTATCTTCAGTCTCAAATCTGTATTGATACGTCCATTGTAAGTGATAGTAGTGACAGTTACATTTGTAGGTGCGTTTTTGATAAACGTAAAACGGGTAGTGAAATTGGGGGGTCCAGTATACAAACCCTCGCGAAGAGTAGTGATTTAACTCTAAGAGAAAGGTCTAACGATCTCGATGCAACTCAAAAATACAAGCATTTGTGGGTTCAATGCGAAAATTGTTATGGATTAAATTATAAGAAATTTTTGAAATCAAAATTGAATATTTGTGAACAATGTGGATATCATTTGAAAATGAGTAGTTCAGAAAGAATCGAACTTTCGATTGATCCCGGTACTTGGGATCCTATGGATGAAGACATGGTCTCTCTGGATCCCATTGAATTTCATTCGGAGGAGGAGCCTTATAAAGATCGTATTGATTCTTATCAAAGAAAGACGGGATTAACTGAGGCTATTCAAACAGGCGTAGGTCAACTAAATGGTATTCCCGTAGCAGTCGGGGTTATGGATTTTCAGTTTATGGGAGGTAGTATGGGATCCGTAGTCGGGGAGAAAATTACCCGTTTGATTGAGTACGCTACCAATCAACTTCTACCTCTTATTATAGTGTGCGCTTCGGGAGGGGCGCGCATGCAAGAAGGAAGTTTGAGCTTGATGCAAATGGCTAAAATATCGTCTGCCTTATATGATTATCAATCAAATAAAAAGTTATTTTATGTATCAATCCTTACATCTCCTACTACTGGTGGGGTAACAGCTAGTTTTGGTATGTTGGGAGATATCATTATTGCGGAACCCAATTCCTACATTGCATTTGCGGGTAAAAGAGTAATTGAACAAACATTGAATAAAACAGTACCCGAAGGTTCACAAGCGGCTGAATATTTATTCCAGAAGGGCTTATTCGACCTAATCGTACCACGTAATCCTTTAAAAAGCGTTCTGGTTGAGTTATTTAAGTTCCACGCCTTCTTTCCTTTGAATTCGAATTCAATCAAGTAGAGCGCACTAAGTGCCATTTTTTCTTTGTAGCAAACAAGTAGTTAGCTTATCGAAATCAAAGTAAATAAGAATGGATTTTTCTTTGGTGATCTAAGATCTAATTGTAGAAAGAATCAAAAGTTGCGGATAACTCTTTTTTTTTACCTAGATTCCCGATTCCTAATTAAGAAGTCTCTATCAACAAGATTAAAGCGTGAGTTCTTCCTTTCGTGAAATTAGGAAAATAAAAGGAATTTCGTCTTACATATATAATCAAATTCAAATATAGAAACGATAGATATATAGTTTTGTATCTTTCTCCATCTCCCGAAAATCCTATTTTCACTAAAAAGCCCGGTTGTGTCGCATTATAACGAATTTTTCGATGATTCGTAAGAAACTCTTTCTTTATTAAATTAGAAGATAAGAATAAAACACAAAGAAATGAAGAAAAATAATAAAGTTGATTATCATATGTATCTTTCATGTAGAAAGATGAATAAGTCCATTTATTTAGTTCTACATTCCTTGGACTTATTCTATATACTCACTTAGATATATAGATACTTATATCTCTACTAAGAATTTTCAAATTGAATTAATTCATAATAATTACAATTCTTAATTATAATTAGTAGAAATAGAAAATATGATATTAAAAAAAAAAAATAATAACAGGTACAAATAGTAAACCGAGGTACCCATTTTATGATAACTTTCCATTTTCCCTCTATTTTTGTGCCTTTAGTAGGCCTAGTATTTCCGGCACTTGCAATGGCTTCTTTATTTCTTCATGTTCAAAAAAACAAAATTGTTTAGATCTGAGGGGACCCAATCCAATCTCATCCGTTTTTTTTTTTTGAAAGTTAGACTTGTAGCATAACACAGATATTTATTTTGGGAAATATGGTATAACATGGGATTTCCGCCGAACATAAAGGAAAAAGCTCTTATGCCTGCAGAAAATGATCTATGGGTAAATGAATTCTAGCTAGTTTCAAATAGATCAGGATCGCTGGATCTGGATGGCTAATGGTCGATCTATATGTATATCAATGTGTATATTGGGATCATATGAAGGGTATATTATTATTTTAGATCTAATCAATTTGATGAATTACTCCTAAAGGTTCACATCAAACTAGTGCTAGTTCACATCAAACTAGTGCTAGTTGATGAGAGTTCCTTCGAACCAAAAAAAAGTAAAGTCAAAATCATTTGGGGTATTCTCTCAATTCCAATAAAATGCAATCGGATCAAGTATGAGTTGGCGATCAGAACATATATGGATAGAACTTATAACGGGGTCTCGAAAACTAAGTAATTTTTGCTGGGCCCTTATCGTTTTGTTAGGTTCATTAGGATTCTTATTGGTTGGAACTTCCAGTTATCTTGGTAGAAATTTGATATCTTTTGTTCCGTCTCAGCAAATCCTTTTTTTTCCACAAGGGATCGTGATGTCTTTCTACGGGATCGCGGGTCTCTTTATTAGTTCCTATTTGTGGTGCACAATTTCATGGAATGTAGGTAGTGGTTATGATCGATTCGATAGAAAGGAAGGAATAGTGTGTATTTTTCGTTGGGGATTTCCTGGAAAAAATCGTCGCATATTCCTCCGATTCCGCATAAAAGATATTCAATCCGTTAGAATCGAAGTTAAAGAGGGTATTTATGCTCGTCGTGTCCTTTATATGGACATCAGAGGCCGGGGAGCTATTCCCTTGACCCGTACTGATGAGAATTTGACTCCACGAGAAATTGAACAAAAAGCCGCGGAATTGGCCTATTTCTTGCGCGTACCGATTGAAGTCTTTTGATAAAAGGAACTGGGCTGAAGAACGAATGCTTTCTCAACAGGGGGAAAAAAATGCAAGAATCCTCTTTTTTCTATAACATAACTTAACTGAAGTTTCGTCAGAACGTTTAGTCAAGCCAAAGCCGACGTATATGGAACAACCATAAAAGAAAACTCTTTTCGTTTGTGTTCCTTACTAACGAATAATGGGTTTTCTTAATAATGATAACTGGCGCATTTCTGTCTTGTTTTGCCGCTCATTTTTTTGATCATTGCAATATCTTTGTCTCAATTATTCTATTCTTGGCTATGGGGAATCGTTGGCATTTTTTCGAAATATTGGATATTTTGATAGAAAAGGAGTTCTTTCGTCTCAAAATCTCAATAATATTCATTCCTTAAAGTATTTCTTTCGGTCATTCATCGAAAGGAGACACTTGTTTGGAATTTGGTGAATTGAGATATCTGGAAACAATATTTTGGATTATTTCTTCATTCGAATTTGACGTGGAGTCTTAGCCCATTTCTGTATTCTTTCTATTCTAGATTCAAACAAAATCACAAATAAAATAGATTCATAGGTTTGATACCTTGTCTAGAACTCATGTTTGAAAGAAATATTTGATCGCATAGCATAGAGTCGACAAATGAAGTGGGGTAATTAAAAATGCACAGGTGAAAAATGGCAAAAAAGAAAGCATTCACTCCTCTTTTGTATCTTGCATCTATAGTATTTTTGCCCTGGTGGATTTCTCTCTCATTTTCTAAAAGCATGGAATCTTGGGTTACTAATTGGTCGAATACTGGTCAATCCGAAATTTTTTTGAATGATATTCAAGAAAAAAGTATTCTAGAAAAGTTCATAGAATTGGAGGAAACCCTCTTCTTGGACGAAATGATCAAGGAATACTCGGAGACACATTTGCAAAAGCTTCCTATAGGAATCCACAAAGATACGATCCAATTAATCAAGATACACAATGAGGATCGCATCCATACGATTTTGCATTTTTCGACAAATATAATCTGTTTTGGTATTCTAAGCGGTTATTCTATTTTAGGTAATGAAGAACTTCTTATTCTTAACTCTTGGGCTCAGGAATTCCTATATAACTTAAGTGATACAGTAAAAGCTTTTTCGATTCTTTTATTAACCGATTTATGTATCGGATTTCATTCACCCCATGGTTGGGAACTAATGATTGGTTCTGTCTACAAAGATTTTGGATTTGTTCATAATGATCAAATTATATCTGGTCTTGTTTCCACTTTTCCAGTTATTCTCGATACTATTTTAAAATATTGGATTTTCCGTTATTTAAATCGTGTATCTCCGTCACTTGTAGTTATTTATCATTCAATGAATGATTGATAAATGATCCAATTTAATCCAATTCGAATGTTTCTTAGTAGTTCTACATAAGCATTAAAAACTTTCTAGCCGGGGGATTTTTATCCTATAGTATTCCAGTAAAATGATTCCAGTAAATAGCAGAATCGTGGATAGGGAACTATACTAGGGACCTACCCAATTTATTGTAGAAATTTTCGGATCAATGATTAGACCATGCAAACTAGAAATACTTTTTCTTGGATAAAGGAACAGATTACTCGATCTATTTCCATATCGCTCATGATATATATCATAACTCGGACATCCATTTCAATAGCATATCCCATTTTTGCGCAGCAGGGTTATGAAAATCCACGAGAAGCAACTGGGCGTATTGTATGTGCCAATTGCCATTTAGCTAATAAGCCCGTGGATATTGAGGTTCCACAAGCGGTACTTCCTGATACTGTATTTGAAGCAGTTGTTCGAATTCCTTATGATAAGCAAGTAAAACAAGTTCTTGCTAATGGTAAGAAAGGGGGTTTGAATGTGGGGGCTGTTCTTATTTTGCCGGAGGGGTTTGAATTAGCTCCTTCCGATCGTATTTCTCCCGAGATGAAAGAAAAGATAGGCAATTTGTCTTTTCAGAGCTATCGCCCTAATAAAAAAAATATCCTTGTGATAGGGCCTGTCCCTGGTCAGAAATATAGTGAAATCGCCTTTCCTATTCTTTCCCCCGACCCCGCTACTAAGAAAGATGTTCACTTCTTAAAATATCCTATATACGTAGGTGGGAATAGGGGAAGGGGTCAGATTTATCCCGACGGAAGCAAGAGTAACAATACAGTTTATAATGCTACGGGAGCGGGTATAGTAAGTAAAATTGTACGAAAAGAAAAAGGGGGATATGAAATAACCATAACAGATCCGTCGGATGGACGCCAAGTGGTTGATATTATCCCTCCAGGACCAGAACTTCTTGTTTCAGAGGGCGAATCCATCAAATTGGATCAACCATTAACAAGTAATCCTAATGTGGGTGGGTTTGGTCAGGGAGATGCAGAAATAGTACTTCAAGATCCATTACGTGTTCAAGGTCTTTTGTTCTTCTTGGCATCTGTTATTTTGGCACAAATATTTTTGGTTCTTAAAAAGAAACAGTTCGAGAAGGTTCAATTGGCCGAAATGAATTTCTAGATTCGCAGATTTATCGACATCAGGTTCATAAAAAGAACCAAATTCTTGTTGTCGATTATGTACGATCCAAAAAAAATGGAATTCTGAAAAACCTTTTATTTACTTGTTCTTTTTCTACGAGTTTCAGGGAATCCCTTGTACCGCATTCCTGGTTATGTTATAATAGGTAGATTTTTGTTTGAAGAAGACTATTTAACTTTATGACTTTACCACCTCTTTCTTTATTTTTTTTAGCCAAATTGAATTGACTATGTTACTATAGGCCAGATTTCAATGTCATAAAATGGATCTCAAATAGACTAAAATTGGGATAGATATTAGCATAAGTGGCACAAGTAAGCGGGTATATAGACCGAACTATAAATGCGGGGAACAAATAAGACTAGGAGGTATTATTCGTCTTCCTAGTCTTCGACACAAGAAAGGGGTGTAGAAAATTTCTTTTCTTGTGTCGGAAGAGTAATGATTTTTTATCCTGTTCGTCAAAAATTCCTAGTCTTGGTTTCGGTTTTCCAGATGTATCAGAACTTTTTTTTTCGATTTATTGCGTACAAAAAAGTAGTGGACAAACAAAAAAAGATGGAATCTCATTTTATTGATTAAATAGAACTTATTCAATGAACTTATAAAAAATTTCAATTTTTCTGAGATACTAAAATAAATAGGTAAGAGTATCAAAAGTATTTGTACGATATCTAATCTACAGAAATATATATAATCCTGGAAATTGAGTGATTCCCGCTTTCTTCTAACTTGGAAAGTACCCATAGATACTATCAAGATCAAGGAACAGGTGTTCTGAATCAATTAATGAAGTTCATTTTTCAAAAGCATCATCCGAAAAAATAGAATGGAGTTTTTTGAAACAGCAGAAAAAGAAATCCACTTTGTCATTTAGACGAAAAAAGACTCTGATTCTTAAGAACCCAACGGGCCCTTTCCCTTCGAATCATACAAACAAAGAAGGGAATCCCGTTGAGTTCCTAGGCTTTCATGTCTACAACCCAATTCATCCTATTACTACAGGGATGAACCTAATCCAGAATATGAACCATAAAAGAAAATACCTACTAAACCGATCACAAGAATACCAGCTACAGTACCTATTATCCAAAGAGGAATCCTTCCAGTAGTATCGGCCATTTACTCCACTTCCCTCCAATTTCATCAAGTGGTCATGCTAGAGACATAAACAGTCATGGATAATTATGAGATGAGATCCTTCCGAATGGGCTAAGAGAATGCCTAGAATTATTATTTATTTTCTTTCGTTTTCCTATTTCCTAATTGAAGAAATAATTGGAAAATAAAACAGCAAGTACAAAAATGAGTAATAACCCCCAGTACAGACTGGTACGATTCAATTCAACATTTTGTTCGTTCGGGTTTGATTGTGTCATAGCTCTATAATTCGGGATTAGGTTTATCGTTGGATGAACTGCATTGCTGATATTGACCCCAAAAAAAAGACGGTAGGTACAGCTAGGCCGTGAACAGCCAACCATCGTACTGTAAAAATTGGA